GAGGATATATAGCTCGGAGACGTAGAACAAAAATTCGTTTATTTGCATCAAGCTTTCGGGGTGCTCATTCGAGACTTACTCGAACTATTACTCAACAGAAAATAAGAGCTTTGGTTTCGGCTCATCGGGATAGAGATAGGCAAAAGAGAGATTTTCGTCGTTTGTGGATCACTCGGATAAATGCAGTAATTCGCGAGAATAGGGTATCCTATAGTTATAGTAGATTAATACACGATCTGTACAAGAGGCAATTGCTTCTTAATCGTAAAATACTTGCACAAATAGCTATATCAAATAAGAATTGTCTTTATATGATTTCCAATGAGATCATAAAATAAAGGGATTGGAAGAAATCCACCGGAATAATTTAAATGGAGTTCCCCGGAGAATGAACTCCGGGAAGGTAGAGTAGAAATTAGTATAATAAAATATGATAATATGAGAAAGTGATAAAGTCGTCAAAATGAGCGAATGCGTTCAATAAAAAAAAAGATTTCTTCTTCTTCCCCGATTCTTTTTTTTTGTCTTACGACACGACAATCAAATCCGTATTCTCCGATTTTTCGAACAAAACATCAATCGGCGTTTGAGTTCAGATTGGAATTTTGATTCAATTGAAGAGTAAGCCTATTTATTTCTGGTTCTAAGCCCAGTAGTTCTAGCGGTCGACTCGGTTCTTTCAAATTGTTTCTCGTTATTAAGAAAAGGTAACAAAGATAAAATACGAGCTTGTTTTATAGCAATAGTAATTAATCGTTGTTGTTTTAAGGTCAATCTATTCACTCGTCTAGATAATATTTTTCCTTGTTCACTAATAAATCGACTAATTAAACTCATGTTTCTATAATCAATTCGATCCCCCGATTGGATCGGGGGCAAACGCCTACGAAAAGATCGCTTGGATTTAAGAAAAAGTCGCTTGGATTTATCCATGGTTTGTTTATTCCTTATCCCGAAAATCCTATTTCGGTCAAATCACAATCACAAATGAATTAGAATTAAGAAATAGGATTTGGTTTGTTTATATATAGATTTGTTTCTATTTAAATATAGGTTATATATATAATATGTCATTTTTCCTGTTCCTTGGAAGGGTGACACACAGGCACTCGGTTCGATCTATTTCTTTATCTCCCCATGAATCGTATGTTTGTAACAATAGGGACAGAATTTTCTCAATTCCAATCGACTAGGTGTATTGTGTCGATTCTTTTGAGTAATATATCTGGAAATGCCCGTTGATTCTTTATTAACACCGTTTCGGACACAACTGGTACATTCCAAAATAACCGTTACTCGGACATCTTTACTCTTGGCCATGAACCTCCTTTGGGTTTTTGATTCACTCAACTCTTCTATTTTTTCGATCCGAAGCGAAGAAGAAAGGAACGAAAAAAAAGAAGTTGCTAACTCGAAATCCAATTAAAATTAATTATGAAAGATTTCGTTGCAATGAATAGTAAATAAAAATAATAAGTAATACAATGATTTCTAACTATATTTAGAATTGCAATACAGTATTTTATTTAAGTATCTTGTATGATACTGTTACCCTAGACCCACATTTCCATTTTCGTTCTCACTCTATTATTAATTTACTTAGAGCCTGAACCTGAACCCGAGTTTCACTGAGGTTGAATCCACTTTTATTCTTTTTCTTTCCTCCCTTTCTAAAAAGAGAAAAAAGAGGGGGAGAGGAATTAGTCACAGATATTTGATTGTATCTCTAATCTTCTTCAACCCTTCCCATGTCAATAACTAGAATGAAAAAAAAGGGAATGTCAACGCATCCGGGAAGAAACGATTGATCTCTATCAATAGACCTGCTAAAGACCCGAACCATAGAGCACTTAGTACCGGTGCCACGGAGAGATATGTTTTTAGATCTCGCATTGAAAATCCTCCTTCTTTATTGTAATACATAATGGTAATACATATATGATCAGATGCATATGTAGTTAAGGACTACTTGTATTTGTACGCGGAATCCCTAATTCAAATTGAAATGTACAATGATTCGGCGGATAAGATTTTGTTTCATTTCTTAAAATTAAAAGAGAAAAATACGTCCCTTTCTTCCTGAGCATTCCCGAAAACTATTCATTTTTTTTTTACGGTGGATTTCATATGTATATAAGTCTTTTATTATTATTATATGTTATATGATATGAGACCAAAACAAAAAAGAAGACAAGATAAGTTGTGTATATTAATGGAAGAAATAACGATATGGAAAACAAGACAGGGATTCTTTACAATGACACTGTAGACCAATTGAAAGGGATGTAGCGCAGCTTGGTAGCGCGTTTGTTTTGGGTACAAAATGTCACGGGTTCAAATCCTGTCATCCCTACCTATTACTTCGCAGTAACGAGGGATCAATTGAGAATTGGACATACATAATCTTTCATTTTATGATACTAGATATGAGAGTATATGCATGCAAGATGTATGGGGGTTACAAAAAGAAAGAATCACAGTCTTCTCTATTGTGATAAGA